TTTCATTAATGGAAAATTTTTGATGTAGTGAGTAATAGGCTCTGGTTGTTCGCTGTTCAAGAATTCTTGTTTAGACAGCTCATACCATCCATGCATATACGTAGTGTTTTGATCTAAGATTTCCATTCTTCCATGTTTCAGCAGTAGCATAAGCATATTGTTCCATGGAGCTAAAGCTAAAGTCCAAAATATGGAAAAACAAACGTATCCTACCACCCAGTCAATTCTGTTCCACTTAATCCCCCATGGCCACATATCTTTCCGGCTAAGGAATGGGAAATCTTTCTCCTGTTACATGAATCCAATTTTCATTTCATCTGGGAAAAGCCATCTTTTTCGCAACAATGTCTTTGTCATTTGATCCAATAGCGTTCCGTTAGATAGGAACAGATTTGATAAATACTGATAACTCTCGGATAGAGTATTGGAACTAGAACGGAAAGATCCATTAGATACTGAACTATTGGTTCTAAGCCATCTCTGGCGATAAATCAACAATTCGAAGTGTTTTTCTTGCGTATTCTTGATAAACCAGCGTTTATATATAGATGTAGGAGGATCTGTTTGGGAAGTAAAAAGCCCCTTTGACATCCCTTCATCTGCAAAGAATTCTCGATGTGAAAACACAGAGACAGGGGGCGGATCTTTGAATAGGAAAAAGAGTGGATCTGCGGGGTCCCAAATGAATTGGCTTATTCGAAAAAAACCTTGTTCTTTGGAAGATCTTTCTCGTGTCTGGTACTGCATGGTTCCACTCTGCAAGAACTCCGAATCATTCTCTTGAAGCTCATCTTCTTCATCATAAACGATCCGCTTGCCCCGAAATGACCTGGCCCAATAGGGAAATCCCAATTCATTGGGCCTTTCGATACAATCAAATAGAAAGCCCCAAGGGCTCCATATTCTAGGAGCCCAAACTATGTGATTGAATAAATCCTCTTCTATCTGTTGCGGGTCGAGGGCTCCTTCTCCTTCTTCAAACTCCGATTCGTCTTTTTCATAGATAAATCTCTGATCAACGATAGAACAAGATCCATTTTGCATCATATCTAAGAGGTTCCTTGGTTCGGGCCGAAGAAGCAATGTCACTCGATCATTATCAAACTGACTGCAATCTTTTTCTGATCCCGCCAGAGCGCCTTCTCCTTCTAATAGGCCATGAACTAGATCAGAATCATTCTCAACGAGTCCATAAGAAGTGATCCCATTTTTTTCATCGGGTCCGGGTAGAGACCAAAGGTCTTGAGCGACCGATCCGGCAGAATAACTCAAAAGATAAAGAAGTGTCGTTAATTTCTTCATGCTCATTCCAAGTTCGAAATACCATTTGTACAAATAAGAATCCCCTTCATTACATGATTTCTTCTTCATATAGATAGATATAGGATCTATGGGGCAATTACTTAGAAGTACATTTTGTGCAACAGCCCTTCCTATCTGATAGAAAAGGATCCCATGATCCTGAACCGATCTTACCTGGGATCGCAAATCCCAAGTTTGCCTATGAAGAGCAGATCTAATTGTATTATTGTCTATAATTGATTTCTTCTGTGTAATACTAATCGATAGGGCCTCATTGGTAAGTGCTACAAGATCTCGTGCATTGGAACCCATGGTTATGGACCCGAGTCCATTAGTCTGGAACATTTTCTTTTCCAAGTGAAATCCCCTAGTATATGAAAGGGTGAAAAAGCGCTTTCGTTGTTGTGGAATAAGAAGCCTTCGTATCTTAATGCATGTATTTAATTTATTCGGAGCTATTAGAGCGGGATCCACTTTTTGGGGAATATGAGTCGAAGCAATAACAAGAATATTTCTAGCGGACCACCTGTCACAATCCCTGGAGAGATGGTTCACTAATAGACCGAGGGATAAGTAATTCGACTCATTCACATCCAGATCATGAATGTTTGGAATCCATATTATGCAAGGAGACATTGCTTTTGCAAATTCGAATTGAAGGGTGATATAAAATCGGTCTATTTCTGGCATCATATCCATAGTTAGCGCATTCATCACAGTTAGCAGCTCCAGCTCCGTATCAAGGTCACGATGGATATCGTCACCAGCATCGATATCGTCACTAGCATCGATATCGGCACTAGCATCGATATCGTCACTAGCATCAATATCGTCAATATCGGAATCATCAATAAGAAAACCTTTAGGCTTGTTATCCAGGAACTTGTTCAGAAATACCGTAATGAAAGGAACATAGGAGTTTGTCGCTAGGTATTTGACCAAATAGGATCGTCCAGTTCCTATAGAACCTATCACTAAAATACCCCTAGAGGGGGATAGGGCTAAGCGGAGCGAAAAGGGTTTTCCATGAGATGGGAAATGAAAACTATTAGCCCCACACGAGGTTTGTGAATAAGTGATTGTCTGATACTGAGCAAGGAATATCCGTCTTTCTGCTAAACAAGATGTATTGAACTCATAATTCATTAGACACTTTTTATGAATGTCAACTAAATATCGTAAGTAAATTGCTCCCGGT